ACTATATCCGAATCCACATCCCCATCTGCCGCATCCGAATCTGCATCATTAACTGGAGAATTATCTGTTGTTTCATTTGAGGAAGAGAAGGCCGAATCTGAAGCATATTCTTTTTCATGCCTTACTTATCGCTAAGCCGGGTCCTATGCTACTTTCCACTACTCCGAAAGCTGGATTCGAAGTTCTCGAACCGAAGTAAGTTGAGGATTAAGCTTACGATTGTGGTGTCGGGTGGGTATATAGAGAACCAGAATAAATAGAAAAAGAAGGGGCTTTTCAGGCTGACCCTTGATTCTATGGGTTAGATCGTCTTCTTTCGTATAGAAAGGTCGGTGGGCTGGGAAGGGAATTTTCAACATATTTAATTCCCAGGGTGGTGGGTGGGGAAGGTGTGAGCGGAGACTAAGGGCTTTCTCTCATTCGGGAGTCAAGAGAGCCCTTCTTCCTTACTAAGGCTAAGGTAAGGGGAAGGTAAGTAGAAGAATAACGGTCAGATTCGAGTCTGTATTGACTTCCTCCGAGGAACTCTTTTTCCTAGGGGAAGGGCGGTGGGTGAGAAAATAAAAGTATGCTAAGGCTTACGTTACGAAAGATTTCCATATGTTCGTAAGGGTTTTGATCCTCGAGCAGACTCTCCTCTTTTGAGTCTCGTGTGTCACTGATTTAGGTTTCCGATTCTGGTTAGTGTGAAGTCGTCTGCCTTGAACTGACTCTTCTGGCTCAGCCAGGTATGCTTTCCTACCTTGTCCCAACGATCTTTAGTCCGATTTACCATGCTCTCTGGGTCTCGTTGAGGCACTCTCAAGGTCTTATATTTTATAAAACTGCGCTTCCCTCGGTAGTCAAACCATACGTAAAAGATATCCACGCACAACGAGATCGCTCAGTTGGAAGAGGGTTGGACCTTGGATGGACATATAAGAGTTCCGAATCGAATCTCTTCTCTTTAGAAAGAAGATCTTTTGTCTCTAGCTTCGCTTTTTTTTGAATGTGCTATGAGACCTAGGCTGATCCGTATGAGACAACTAATCCTGCTGCGATGAGTTTGAATGAAGGACGGAATGTTAATTTCGTCCTCAGACCCGCTCCCCTTTTCCAATTGGGCTTTGTGCCACGCCACTTCGGAGAGTGACACGAAGGAAAAGCCTTATAGGTCATCCTATCTCGGTGCATGGTCAGGGTCCGGTCTGCCTTTTCCAGGAATTATATGATCGTTGGTGAAATTGCGTATAGGTCTGGGTGGGATGATACGAAATAGAGCAGTTGCCAATCGGCATGCGAAACCAAGCCTTATTCACTATACGAAATTCCTGTGTGAAAGAGCCCAAATGATTTAGCGTAAAGTAGAGAGAGGGTGAACGAACGATTTAAGATGCAGCGACCATGGCCTTTACGTAGTTCCGTATATTGATTCTGACGAGTGAATTTCATCCATTTACTTCTAAAGGATAGGAACCTACCTATCAGAAGAGGTTTTAATAACTAGAATACGAACAAGATAAGAGGATGCCCTATTGTATTAGAGGTATAGGTTTGGTAAAATGGGGTTTTGACCTAGTAGGGGTGTGAGGGCTGAGAGTATTTTGGTAGGAGACTACTTGCCAAGGCTTCGTAGGAAAGAGGCCTTGGACAAGGCTTTTTTAGGACGGGCAAGAGCCACGAGAGAGGTTTTCCTATCATCCGCTGCTAGAAGCAATCGGTAATGGAATAAGAGGAGCAGCCAAAGGGGCACTTGCATCTGAAAAGCGGTACAGTCTGACCCTCCCCTTGCTTGCGGGTCAGGAAAAGACTCTCACCTCACCATCTCACTCAGAATCCGCAGAAAAGTATACCATATCGAACGAAGGAAAAGCAGATAGAAGGAATAGAAGTAGAAGCAAAGAAATAACAATAACCAAGGGTGGTGGGGGGGAATAGTAATATCTCACGGTTTTTAGCTTCCCTCGAGTGGGTGGTTCAGCAACTAAGACAGTTGGATACCGAAGCGATAGCCTTCCGAGAAGAGCGAGTCAACCATAATCCTTCCCATCCCTATATTATATAGTATAGTATATAGGAGGTGATCCGATTCGATGCCATCTTCCTTATACTTATACTATTAATTCATGTGCACAAGAGTAGATACGTGCACGGGAAAGAGCCAACAACTCGAAAGGCGATTCAATCGATTCCTAACAACTTATTCCGCGACTGGTACCCTAATATCAACACCCTAATCCGCGATAAGACCTTAAAACGCGATTCCACTTCCCGAAAGCAAAGACAGAACTCTTCCGCTATCTATCTTTAAGATCTTTAAGTCGGAAATATCTACTTGAATCTCTCAACAGCAGACGATTCTGTCCATCTTAAAGGGAGGCCGGGTATGATGGCTATTTGATCGGTCTAAGCACCTTAGTTCGGATAAGTCTCTCCTCCCGGATTGGTGACCTGTTTGCCCTTCTCTCATACACAACCAGGCGTCTCTTGTACGCTGCTGGGTGTAGAACTACTCAGCAAGGCGGGTGTTGCCAAGCTGCAGGCATCAGGATCCCGACCTCCATTTCTGCTGTATTTCTTATTCTTATTAAGGAATTATCCGCTATGTTCATCCAATCCCTCAACAGCATCCGGTAAATGAACTCCAGTTAATAGCTCATGGCACATACGTCCTGGGATTGTCCCGGACTTTAAGAACTTGATCAGCGGAACCAAAGACTCGCGTTTCCACCGTCGGGTGCGTCTCTCTCTCTATACCGTTGAGTTTATTCTAATGAGCTGCTGGGTAGCTTCTTGAGCTCTTAGCTGGCTCCGTAGTGAGAGACACTTTTATAGGGCGCCAGGGGACTAGCCTTCCAGGCTCTAGTGGCTGTCGAGCCAGTGGCCCAGTGGGACCTCGCTTTCTGCACGTGCTCTCCCTATACTTACTTGTATAACCCGAGCGAGGGTTTCAATCCGTTCATTGGATTATCCCGTAGCCATAGCGTGGATTACTCCTTTGTTCGCCGCCGTGTGTCCGAATATTTTTCGAATCACCACACCCAGCCTTTTGTGCAATTTAGCAATTAAGTTTGTCTCTCCCGCCTACGTGCATTTGAGCGTGGCTATTTAGGGGTAGTCAACATCTTTCCTTTTTGAAACTACCTATTGGATTAGGAATATAAACCTTTGCACCTGAGCCCTATCACGTAAGGGCACACAAGCGCTCATCTACGTCTGTCTGTGCCTATAGGAACGAGAGTGTAGCTCCTTCGGCTCTCAAACAGGAAGTTATCCAACGCAATAAGACAGTTGGCAGCTCCGTAGATGCGGATACGGGAATCTCGATATAATTCTTGAACACTTATTATATTGTTCGTCAAAACCGTTTGATCAAAACGGTTTATGAATTAACCGGATATGCCGTACCCTTGATTGAGCCCAATCACGGTGAGCGGTTCTGTCCGCTGGATCATTGAACCTTCGTAATCCCTAGCGCTAGTAGATTCCTTAGAGTCCAATACTCAATCATGCGATCTCGACACGTGCCTTAAAGTGGGCCCCGGCCCCAACCCAGCACGGATCAAGTGCATGACAAGGTAATCGAAGCATTCACTAAACCTGAGCTTGAGAGGATCGAAGACTTCCAGTGGCATTAGTGCCATTAGTCTTAGTGCCTTTCTAACTGTCTTTCCTGCTTTACTTTTTGACTTGACTGGTGATGTGGACAACCTTGAATCCAGTGCTATTGACTCAGCTGCTCTCGAATAAGCTCTTTGCGCACTCATAGGTGTGGGACTTTCTTTTTCTTTGGGCATCTGTGAACGTAACCGCCGTTAGTTCAGTTACAGTAGACGGTCTTGTTGTCATATCCCTTCTTTGCGTAGACGCTCTTGGAGAAAGAACTGCTCTTGGGAATATCATAGGAAAGCGAAGCTAACCTCGAAGATGGATGGGCTTAATCCAATAGCCAAAATAGTCAAAGAAGATGGCATAGAATGAAAGCTGGGGGGGAGATTCATTGAATCAGTAGTTAAGATAGCCACACCCACGGACATCAGGAAGAGAATCCGTTGTGCTAGAGCTAGAGGAAGCTCTTTTCTTTGGCTTGGCTCTTTCCCGGTGGAAGGTTTGTTGGAATTGATTCAGAATTGGTTCTTTTTCAAATCGGTTTTGTGGGGGTCATTTTTCAATTAGGAGCTGGTGAAGGAAGTTAATCAGTAGCTGTGAGACTGGAGCTAGTGGCATAGATTGACTTTTCATCTTCCTCGCACAGCTTAATTTTGCCTTAAGGGAGTGAGTGCAAAGAGGCTCCGAAAGGTTGAATTACTCAATACTTTAATGATACCAAAAGGTAGATTTAATGGATTGATTTATCGTTTATCATCGCCCAAGGGACATTTTCCTCTTATTTCAGTCAAAGCTGAACGTAAGCCATTTTAGCTTGTGTTTCGGAATGGTACGAACATTTTCCCAATCCTTTTGAATCAATTTCTGTGCCATGATTTGAATAATCAATTTCTGTACCCACTTGATCAGATATTCGCTTAGTGCCCGCATTTGCATTTGATTGATGAGCTTCTTTAGTAGTTTGATCTAGCGGATTCTCTAAGGTAGAAAGCATATGAGGGCGTGAAAGCCTTTACTTTAGGGAGATGGAAGAAGAGCTGGGTTTAAGGGATTGTGATATAGTAGTTCGGTTCCCCGGTGAGCTGAGACCGGTAGCGGCGAGTAGACGACATGGTAGTTTGATGGTGCGATAAGGTATGTGGTGACTTGTTAGCCAGGAAAACCTTTTTTTATTGACTTGAATGGGTCATCTCATTCGCTGGGACCCATGGGGGGTGTGGAACGTGGGTTCTCCGCTCTGGGAAGTGGCGTTGTAGCGCGTTTGGAAGCGAATGATAAGCTATACCACCAGGATGCACGGAGTTCATGATTTTTCCTTGCTTTTTAGCTTGGCAGCTGAACAGCTAGCGTGGTGAGGTTCTGAAAGACTTCATCCCTTATCAGATGGAGTGCGATCCGAACGAAGTAGGTGAGGCGATCTACGAGCACCCTCGTGTTGGAATCTCTTTTCCTCGTGTTATCAGTGGAAGCTCTTAGCTCTGGATGAGAGTCCAAAGGTGTTATCCATCTAATGGAGGGAAACGAAGCCACCCATCCCATTGCAGATTGGGGGCGAGGCTCTGAAAGAGTAGATCTGGCTTGGTGCCTCAGGAGCAGGGAAGTGTAAACAAGAGTGCCCATGCATGCTGAAGAAGTCCCGTAGGCCGAGGTTCTGAAAGAGACTAGCTTGTAGGCTTATGAGGAGGAGAGCTCAAGTAGAGGAAAGCCCTCGGCGATTGAGAGTATAGGCCAGCCCCAATTGAGCGAGACCAACCTTTCCTTTAAATACCAACCTTTCCTTTATGGAATCATTAACGTTTATACTTAGACATCCAAATGTAATAGTCTAAATGAGTTGATGAACGGAAGTAGACAGCTGAGCAGTAGATAGCTGAGCAGGAGAGAGCGGGAGAGCAGAGTGGAGAGCATCCGCATGAGCGAAACAGACGGAACGCTTACCAAAAAAGCAGACGCCTCTCATAGATTTTCGAGGTGTAGGAAATTACTTTACGAAAGTATTTACTATCCTGGATAAGATCGTTCCAAAGAATTCTCTATCTACAGCCTTTCATCCCTCTTCCCTCTAAAGCCCCTTACCGTGAAACACTTTTACGCGGGTTGACGTCTAGGGATCGGATCTTTCTTTGATTTTCGTTGATCTCTTCCTGCTTGCTGGAGCGTTGAGTCCGATCGTAACTTCCCAAAAAGAGGGATCTTGTCTTGCTCGGGTTCCAGTCCAACCTTCTGGCTTCTGCCCCGGCTTCTAATTATTAAAGTAAAGTAATGCTTTCTGGACCATCCGCTTAAACCACATTCGAAAGGGTAAGCGAGGAATCACCCACATCCCGAAGAAGATTCTCATGCTCTACCCTTACATGGCCCTTCTGCCTTGCCTTCTTCCTTAGTAACAGATACGATTGAGGGTTCAGAAACGGAACCTTAGGCCCGAATCAATGGGAAGTCCCTTCACACACCCCTTCTCTAGTCAAATAGTCCATAGGTTTCCGTAAAAGGATTTAGGGATCGGCTTCTTCCGATTGGTTTGTTTATTCCGATTGAGGGGGAGCGGGAGCCAACCATGATGATGGGACGGACTATGGCTTGATAGTAGTGTAGTTCCGGCGAAACGGAAAGTGAAAATCGTAGGATGGATATGGCGGATGGAGACTGAAGTAGCATCACTAGAATGCCAAAATGACATAAAGTACAAGCGGCCACACCAGCCCTAGGCTAAGGGATAATCTCAAAGAAAGTCAAGGCTCTAAGCTCCGCTTATTAAACGAGTTAAGAACGATGACTTAAAGTATTGATTTCTGAGGATGATCCGGCAGACAACCGATGCCAGTTCTGCTTTACTTTTTATCTGATCTGGGCATTTCCATTGATGCGATTGCGATATCGAGTCTGTCTATCCCCGACCCAACAAGCAACGGCGCGAAGACGTATAGCGTTAGCACGAACAAGCAATGGCCGAGCGCACTAGCGCGAAAGCCTTTAGCGTTAGCGCAGGAACAAGCAATGGCCGAGCGCACTAGCGCGAAAGCCTTTAGCGTTAGCGCATCCGTTTTCTTGCTTGCTTCTTCTTGCTCCCTCAACACTCATACCTAGCTTCCCGGATACCCAAGGTATCCCTAAGGATTCAGGTGAAGGGAGGACCTACCCACTGTTCAAACCAATCCAAATCTCGGTTTGTCCAGTATGTATTCATAGAATCGAGTGCATACCGTATCCTCTTTGGCCATAAACAGCCAGGCTCTGAAAGACCTCAAAAGCATGTGTTCGTACGCCTGAAAAGCGCTAAACTCATAGACAAATGCTGGGAAGAGCGAGGCGCAATTGCGCCACCGGTGTACACTCGGGTCTAATGGAACAGTCTTCCGTATGGATTCTCTAACCATACGGTTAGACGGTAGGGCCTTCCAGGTAGGCTCCCAAGACATTCCTTGGTTTACCGGAATGTCTCGAAGAAAAGGAAGGTATCTCCAAGTGAGGATCTCAATGAACTCTTTGAAATCCCCAATTAACGAGACAATATGATCCTGATCAGACCAGCGGGTGCCTATACTCTTAAACGTGTCTTTGTTTATCCGCTTAGCAAGTAGGATAATCTTAGACAACGAAAAGAAGGATAGGTACAACCGCACTAGTTGAGCAGCCCGTTCATCCCGTTTCCGAATCATCGCCCTATGAAACGCGGGGATGATCGTTGGATAACCGGTCCTAGTGAGAGAGATTGGCACAGGTAACAATCCTGGGTCAACTTTATCACCACCAAACGCCATCTGCTACGATGACGCGGCTTGCTTTAAATATAAAGAAAGCAGTAAAAAGTAAACCGGATTTCTTAGATAACTCTCGCTTGCTGAACAGGTACGAGGCGATACAAACCTCTCTTGAAAGACCATCAAAGATGATAAGTTGCACCTTATTCAGGAGCAAACTGATCATCGAGGGACTTCGGAAGACCCTCTGCCAATCAAGGCTGCGAGAACGCACAACAATATCAAATAATTTCATTGAAAATTTTGTCATGTTATCGCTTTTAATCCATTATACTCGAGTTTACACCGATGTATAAGAGGGAACCCTGACCTCCCCTAGACGACCCAAAACTTGTTCAGGCCGTGGGATCCGGATTCAAGCGTTCTAGGCCCAACCGACCATCGAGTAGATCCAAAGGCAGCCATATCGTTGATTGAAATCTCTTCGTTCAAGCCCCAGCTTCTGCTGCTAGCCAAGCACCAAGTAATGGGCTCGTACTGGATCCGATCCATCGAATGACGGAAGCTATGAACCAGTACTTGACCGAGTGATTCCCCAGACTCTGAAGTAGCACCAACCGCTGAACCAACTGCAAGCTTTCAACCGGACCCTCTGCTGGATCGAATGATTCCAATCCCTCCCTTGAACGGAGCCAATGAAGTGCTTTCACCCATCGGTAGTTAATAGGTATATAAGCATCAATGGATCTCTCCGTTTCACTTCCATCCGCAACCCCCGGTGATAAGGGGCCAAATGAAGACCTTCGTAGCTCTATTCCAAACCATCCAGCTGACTCTCAATCTTTTGATTATGAACCAATGAATTCAAGCTCTAGTGGGCCATTAAGGCAATGCCTTGACCCAACTATCTCTTCCCCGGGGAGAGGCAGACTCTCCTAGTTTCCTTGTCTCAGTGCTTTCTTCCACTCCCAGGTCTCCCATCGGATGGAAGATTTTGAGCAGCTCTGACTGGAACAAATGAGCCAATGCCTGCTGGCGATCTATCGAATAGAAGGTAGCCTTCAACCGGAATCCTTCGGATTCCTCTTCTCAATATCGTGACTCCGGCTAGCCAGCAACCAAGTATTCATCTCCTCTCGTTCGAAGCCCCTGACGGAACGGAATGAGACTTCAGTGCGGAACTACTCCTTCCAATGGCTTGCCTCGTGACCCCAACTGATGGAAGGGAGTACGAGCCGGCAAAGAACCTATTTGATCCAAGGACCGGAACAAGGAACTCAGAAGCATCTATTTCTCCCCTAGCGGCATCCTAGCAGAGGACAGCAAATCCACATCCCTCTGGGCAAGCAGCTGGTAGCAGTGACCCAATATCTGCGAACTCCCGTCTGCAGAACCATCTGTACCACCAGGTGCTACTCCTCTTCGCCATATCTATTTCCATCTCCGAATCGATCCGTTCCCGATCCTAGCCATCTAGTGGCTGGCCATACGAGCAAGGAAAGAGGGAAGGCGGTACCTCGTCCTGCTCCGACCCGTCCTCAAATATGCTTTCTTCCCCTGGTCCGGGAGGTACAAAGCATCTCGTTCAGCCGATGCTGACCCAACAACTACTCTGCCCCATCAAGTCGAGATTCCGATGCCGGGCCCAATAACGAGCGGAACGGGGCCAACTAGACATTCGTTCCAGTGGCATCCCATGCCCTCGACTCGGAGCCAAGAAGGGCAGGAAATGGAGCCGTGAAGGCATCTCTTGAAAGGAAGACTGGACCTCGCTCATAGCAATCATCTCCCATCGCTTCTCCGATTCCCAGGCGTTCTTTTGAGATCAAAGAAGGAAGGTGAACCCAGGTCGGTCGATGTTATTCCGTAAGATAAGATCAATGGTGATTCCCCCTGCCCGGTGCTAGGCGATCAAAAGCTCCATTCGAGAGACCAGTCAGCTCCCAATCTTATCGATCTTTGTCTTCAAAACCGGGATTCCTATTCCTCCCCCTGAGCCCTGCTGATCCCAATGAATCGAATCCAAGGTGCTGGGGTAGTGGTACTGAAGATTCAGCGAGTAAGGCATCTCCTGGCCCAACTGATCTTGTTTCTCCTATTTCCCCCTCTCCATCTCTTGATTCGACTGGCTCGGGACAACCAGATGACTACACATCCAAGTCTCCATCTCACTTCCCCTAACGGCGAGTACCGGGACTCAATTCGATGTTATTCCGTAAGAGGGGCGATAAGACGGTGAATCGAAGTGATCTCCAGCTCTTTCGCTTGTCCCATCCCAGGGGATCCAACTAATGGATTTGCAGTAAGCCAATGAAGTGATTCGTTCAACCTCTACTGGCCGCGGCAGATAACGAGCTAACTCCGCCTCTCTTTCTCCTAATAAAATCCGCTATCGATCGAACGAAATCGGCACCCAATCCCGATAGGCGGAGAAGGGGCGAATCCAAGTTCCTATTCCTCTGACTAGAGCCATTGAGCAGCGGAGAAAGGAATCAAGTAGGTGGTGGGCCCTAGCGATCTCTAAACCCACGAATGGAAGCTCAAGAGGTGGAACGCATTCCTTCGATCGCGGGTACGATCTCTAATGGGGAAGCTCCAACGCCGTGTATAAAAAGAGGAAAGGGTGTTTCCAAAATCATCCATTTCAACCATTAACGGAACCAAGTAGCTGCCTAGACCCACCGAATGGGTCCACTCCGAGTCGAGTCTCAGTTCATTCCTCCTTTACTTGGCCTATACTCTCTTCCCGGTCAGCAAGCAATTCATCTATCTTTCCTCAGGTCCGGAAGCAAGAAGAGAAAACGAGGGCAAGAAGGAGGAGGACGACAGACCATGATCAGACCACGATCGACTAACAGGGAAGTTGTGGTTCGAATCCACGTCGTGGTGAAGCGAGCAATGTTAGAAGGGAAGGGCACGCCTCCCGGTCGGTTTTGATAGATAGTTAACGCCGCTTCTTATGGTGGGTCTTAGGTTTACCTGTACCTTTGGTCGAGGATGGGGGAGTGGGTTCTTCTGGCTGTTGAGGTTTGACTTCCTCTATTTCACTTTTCACTTTTTGTTGGGGTTTAGGAGGTTCTTTATCCCTATGTTCCGTACTACACTCAGCCAGTCTGTCCAGTTTTCCATTCTTATATTCTATTAGAGCTAAAAGCTCCTCATCAGATAGACAACGCTCGGCTAAGCATAGATCAATTATATCTATCTCTTTCTTAGATTGGTACTTCTTTTGTTCCTCGACCTTTGGCTCGAGCATACTTCTTTCCTTCTCTAGGATCGTTGCGTTATCTTTGTATCTATCTTTGTCTTTCTCTGCTAGCTCTCTTTCCCTCTCAGCCAATATAGAAAGGATCTTAGTGTTCTCAGCCAGGAGTTGGAGTACTTGATGCCTTAGTGATTTTATCAGTACTTTTCCAATGGTACAGAGTCCGGATAAGTCTTGTATATCGATTGGCTCAGTATCCACCCAGACATTTCTGTGATAGACTGGATTCCTCTTTGAACCCTCCTTAATCCCCAGTCTAACCAGTACTTCCTTCTTGGTTATGTTCATAGTCCGAAAATCAATCCGGAAGTTAGCTGAAACCGGGACCTGCTCTATCCGAGATAAATCCTTGTACTGTGACTCAAACCACTCTTTAGTGATAAACGCTTTTGCTGGGCCCTTGTGCTTGAGTACATCGGCGCCTTCTTCTGTGATCAAGGAATAGGACTTCGGTGCTAAGAAGTATCCTTTCTTAACTCTGTGCTCTAGCTTAAACTTACCTAAGACAGAAGAACAAATCAATTCCTCTGGTAGTGGCTGACCAAGCACAACAGAGTCTGTGTCTGTGTAGTAGCAGTCCTCTCTTGAGATATAAGGGTACATATGTATCCTAGCACTGGCAGTGATCGCAGCTGCTAGTTGGACAGCGGAGATCCTCGGTGGGTTCCAATAATCCGGGGTAGACACCTTCCCGGTATTGCTCCAGTAGGAAACGATGTAGTATTGATCGCTAAGCATATCAGCAAAGAGCAACTCACTATTCCTGATCAGATGGTTGTATCGATCCTGCTTGCAGACCTCGGTGACAGTGCTCTTAGGGTTGATCCCAAACCTACCGTAAAGTGTGTTCATAAGGATCTTATACACATAGGCCAACGCATCATTACCATCTTCCCTAGCCTTTGACCTGCTCTCAAAGAGTGAGCTAACAAAGCATTCAAATGGGCTTTCCATTTTCACAAATAGGTAGCCAGAGAGTGGGATCACAGTGTAGCCAAGGCCTCTTGCATACTTTAACTCCTCGCTATAGTAAACTCCAACAAACGCCCCGGTTGGGAAGAGTAGAGTGTTCTTCTCGTCTCGATAGGGTAGAAAGGGTCTCTTGAGAGTCTTTGGACATACCACATAGGCCTCAATAAATCCAAACAAGTTATCTAAATCCTGGCCTTCTAAATTCCCATACCATTTAGGCCGGGCATTGGAAACGTTTTCATTATAAATGGATATAATGAGTTCACGTCGTAGTAGTAGAGATTCTCACCATAAGGTTTATAAACATCCGCATGGCCTCCATAGTAACCACGACGAATGAAGGTGTCCTCGTTCTGACTTGGGATATGGATTGGCCAGTTGATTGGATCGTAATAGCTCATACGAAAGATAGTGAGAGCAACCGAGGGAAGGGTGATCTTGCTCTCTATGTCCACCTTGTACGCCTTCCAATAGAGATCTTGAGCCTTCTGCATTACACCTCCAAGTAGGAGGATGTCCTGTCTCATTTAGTCTAACAAGCTTGTCTTCATACTGACCAGATTAGACAGTGTCACATCTTCATATGGGATAGAGCCCTTCGAGCCTAGATCAGGACATAGATTCTTAGCTAGGTTGGCAAGGCTGCTAGGGAGTAGGTTCAAGGAGTCTCTGAAGCGGAAGAGCTTCTTCTTCCCATGATAGACAACTAACTCGTAAAGCCTATGGTTCCTCATCAGTGGTTTTAGCGTGTAGCACTCGTGATGACAAGATAGGTGTTTAAGCAAGAGAATCCCATCGAATCTAGAGAAGTTGTGGAAGTATACTGTGAGGATAGATTTCTCCTGTCTAGCGATCGTAGAAATCCTTTCGATCAGGTCAAAAAACACCTTAGTACTCCTCTCTTCAAACGAATCCAGGATGATCGAGTAGTCTTCACTGAAGTAGGTCTCAATACCCTTTACCTTAGAAGATAGATCCTCACCAGGCCTAACCATCAAGAGACCTGCAGCATAAGGTTTATGGACATCATCGATCAGTATAGTCTCGGTATCGGCAACAAGGAAGGGTTTCATCTGTGTCCTTGACTGTTTGAGTGCGGTGATATGAGGGGTTGGATAGCTACGCTTTAGATGGCGGATCTTTCTGGCTGTTCTTGGCTCGATCTCCATCTTTCCGGCTTGGAGCAATGAAGAGAGTGTGCTAACTATATCTTCATCGGATAGGAGAGGCCTATCCTTCTTGTCCTTCTTGCATTCAATATAGACTCGGATTGATAGGCTAGATATCTCAGCTCCGTCGTAGATTTCCGCTTTCTCAGCAAGATATTGATATATATGAGCATAGACCTCACTCTTTGATAAGACCTTTCCATCCGAACAAGTCAAGGGTATAGCCGGGCCAATCGTGAATGAGACCTCTCCAGAAGGGATCCTCCTGGTATAGGCCACCGTAAACTTACCGTAACCATCTAGAGCCGGGTAAGCAAACTCTTCCAATAGCCGCATGGAAGCAATAGATAAAAAGTCTATATCATCACATGTAGGGTACGGTTTCCTGAAGTAAAGTGTAGCAAGGATTAACCCTGGATGTGGTTCTCTGTTGATTTTTCGTTCTATCGACATTTGCAAACGGTTTACTATAGGACAAACTCACTTTTGAAAAGATTGAGTAGATTTATTATTTTGTTTCATGGCTATCCTGTCTTTGTCTTTAGTAATGAACACTGTAGTTAATCCTCCCTAGAGACCTCCAGCTCTCGAGAAGGGCCTTAAATTCATTCCACTTCTCAGCATGGCGTTTCCCACCATCCGAAGGACTCTGAAAAAGAGCTTCACCGCACACTGTATTGACATATAACTCGTAACTACTTACTATAGCGGATATCTTTTTATCCCATTTCTCTCCATCTTTTTTACTAGAATCCTTAGGAAAAACAGATTCCAAAATAGATCTAAGATGCTCACCGGGAATAGGATCTTTCACCCAGTGATAGTAATGCGGGCTTGGGTCCTTCGACAACCACTCTCCTATAAAGCCTGCCGAATCCTTTAATGATGGTGACTCTGATAAATCCATGTAATACGGGAAGTACGGACTGATCAGATTCATATTAAGAAACTCATTTATTACTCGAAGTGGAGCACCTATATTCACAAACACCCCTGTATAAATATCGGGAACCTGTCTTGCGTAATGAGCAGTGGTTATGAAATTATCGTGTACCGTGTACACCGGCGCTCCGCTCCTCAAAATCAGTTCTTCCACCACTTTCATAGCTATAAAGGCATCTTTCTGATGAATAAAGTTGGCGCAGGTAGCCGCATGAGTCTTGCGCCTATCCCTATCCGACGTAGGCACTCGGAGAGTAACCCGACGTCTCTTCTTGCTCACCCTATCATAAATCCATATATTCGCTCCTTCGCTACACATATAATCCTGCACAGTAGTAAAGTACGGTATACTATATAGCACTGGTTTATCCAAGACAGAACAAAACCAACCGATTAGACTAATCAACTTGATAAAATTGGCTATGTCCGGATATTTATTGCTCCAAAATTCATGGCAAAGTACACCGATCCCATAGCAATCCTTATAACTTAGCAATGAACCTGAAACATCCCGTATATCCTTAGCCATGCTAATAACAGTCTTACCATATACCAAGGGCATGAACAGTTTTTTGACGAGCTTTCTCGTTAACAGAGATCCTATGATAGCATACTTAGTAGGATCCAATCTTCTAACCAAGAACTCCTTTAACTCTTCGTGCAAGCAAAAGTACACATCTTGGATTTGACCGTCTGGGGAAGGAATAAGATTTGTTTGCCTACTCATTTTATGGTTAAGCAACAGGTAACTCATTATTTGATAAGCACTAGCAGGGGCATCTTGAGTCACTGGAACCCTATGATAATCACTAAATCTTTCGTTACACAGCACCTTGGCTATGAACTGAAATGGGTCACTAGCTTGCACTGCAAATTGAATTAAACTGATGTCCGAAGCAAACATTAGACTCTGGTGGTCGTTATACCATTTAAGAGCATCATCTAACGACAAGAACTTCTTATACTTAAAGGCTGCCGCACATACTAAGTCCTCACTTATAGTCTTCGCCAACCGGCGGCTTTGTGCTTTAGGTTCACAGGCAAACACTACTAAACTTCTAGCCAAATCACGCTCATGAAAATGCAATATACCTGAGCGGTAGATTCTACCACGGAAGTCCATAAACGCTGGCAGATAAAAGTGATAACCATCGTATGCAGACGCAAGCGTTATGACGAATTCTTCATACCTCGCACGCTGCACCCGATTAACTAATTCCCTTAGCAATACGTTAAAGCTACAAACATTCTGCACACCTTCGTCACTGACGTAACATAACCTCAATAGGTCAGACACTTCTTTCAGATTCACGAACGCTAGATTTCTTGGCATAAGAAGACCCAATTCAACTAAGCTTTCACGATTTTCCAGAATGAACCCCAATACCCTATTGTTTATCTCAAACACTTGAGACTGAAGCCTATTCAATACATCGCACATACGCTGGTACTCAGGATACTTTAACTTGACATAGAAATTGCTCAAGTCACGGGAAGTTAATAGCCGAAACCTATTATAGATATCCCCTGTGGGTCCGCTTAAGTAACCCCCAACCATATCCGCTAACGTTGAAGGTACCTCTACAGTTGATTTCCAAGGTAAGGGCTATATACCATTAAATTGTTACGCGATGTGTAATTTCGACTTTAGTCTCCTTCCGCTCTGTCAATCGGGAGGACTCAGACTCCTACCGCGGGACGTAGCCTCACAACACCCGGACCGTTTGGTTTACGGCCCGCGCAGCGGGAGAGGCAGACGGATAGGCACAAGTCTTATATAAGTTATGTCCACCCTAGGGCATTACACTCTCGCATCGAGGAATCGTAGAGGGAAAGAGCACACCATCGAAGAGATTTTATTCTCCCTCATAGGGAAGGCATAGGAGTAGTTCATTGCTCGCTGTAGCCTTGATGGGTCGGAAGCACTTCTGCATCATGGGTTGGGTAGGCACGCATTGTAATATGGGGAGGGGAAAACTCTAATCATTTAGTGAGGGCCTTCCTTCCCGGGACGGTTAGCAAACTCTTGGCTGGTGAGCAGACAAAGCAATCAGCGGCATTCGAATGAGAAGTGGCTTCGGCCATTGGATCGAGAGAGAGCACGGTTCTTATACCGATTCGGGAGACTCGGTACTGGGAGAAAACCCCGCAATCAGCCTTGAGATGAAGAATAAAGTTCCGAGACGAACTAAGGGGCGAGCGCCACCGGGCTACATGGTGGCATATCACTCGACTACTGAAACATCTAACTACAGAGAGATATTTTTGGGCTGGCGCTGGAAAAGACAAGGGTTCGGGCCTGGGAAAACACTGGGCATCGTCGTCTTGGACAAGAGTGTGACTCGGGAAAGAAAGACGGGTGGCTGGTCTAGAGCTAACCACTGAAAGCATCATGCCTGGATTCGAGGAAAAAGACTCACTTCGGTGATCCTAGAAAAAAAAAAATGGGTCGTGCCCGATATTCTGAAATAAAGGCTTTAGACTATTTATGCGCTGATCGACAGGTTGCTGTATAACCGGCTCAACCAACGTCAGCATCGACTGCATAACCCAGTGAAAAATAAACCAAATCGTCGCTACGCCACTGGCTCTGCATCGCTACTCCCACCGCGGTCCGTACCACTCTTGCCTCTGCAGCGGGATCAAGCGCACCTGCTCCTGTTCCGCTGCACCTCCCACCACTTTGTTCGATAAGCACCACTATGGGCAGGCAATCAAGTCCACAGTTTCAGTCGGAGGGCTGCCATTTCTTCTCCCTGCACGAGGGATCACCGAAGACGTCTCCTTTCAGTCGAGTCCCATATGTGGACGCTGTGCGGAAAATAACTCCCACGATTGGTTGGGTTCGCCAAGGGGAATTCGAATGAAATCTTAGCACTCTTCCACCCAATGTAGTACTGAAAGTTTAGTCCATGCTTCTATTACTTCCAGTTGAGTCAAGGAGGTGGCTAGGTGATCCAACATTCCCTTCCCTACCATGCTTCGAATCCTTTGTTGGGGTCTCTCTATCCAGTTACTTCCCATCTCATCAACCCTTCATTCGTTGAAATGTATAACATATGAAATGATCAAGCTCTCCGCGAACCTGTGCATCCGCCCCCTTCGACCGGGAGTTGAATAGTAGGTTCGCCGGAAGTTTGTTGGCGAAAGACTAGTTTGCCCCTGGGGGTACGGAGGTGCAACGATTTGGCTCTCAACGCCCCCCTGCGGGGTACGGCGTTAGGTCGCCAGTGAGGAAAGAGAGCTTATGTACGTTCGTGGTGGAGCAGGGAGACAAAGAAGCAGAAGCTGCTTAAGAGGTTTTCCGGGTAAAGCTTGAGAAGGAGCGACTGATGGTGATCCGGCAGAGAGGAACACAGAAGCAAGTAGATAATAGCAACCCCCCCAAAAAATGCCCTTTTATTAATTTAAACTGCGGTTTTTTTTTTAACCAAAAACCACGTTTATCCATCGCCTTCGAGCCCTCCCACCGCATCTCAGCTTCTGGACTTGGAATTGTATCCTCAACCGGGTAAACGACTGCCTTTTACTCCGACTCAATGGATTATGGTTCAACTGCTTGTTTGTCTCAGTAGGTGCTTTAGTCGCTTCTGCCTTCCTGGCTTTCGGACTTGTAGCTAAGTTGTCTAATAACCTCTTCCCTTGGCTTTCAGACAAGACTAGTTGCCTTGCATCAGCCGCTTATATATATAAACTGACTGGCATTAGCTGCTTTTAAGGGAGTGTCTTTAATTGGCAGGTCGGGGGGCAGCTGGAGGTTGGGCAGACGTCGGAAGGCTTGATCCTCAATCGCCTTCGGCATTCGCCTTTCGCCTTGGGCTTTCAGACAAGAGACAAGACTAGTAGCTCACTCAGGCAGTTGTTCTCGGGTAGCCAGCTTTAGCAGTTCGGCTTGAAGACGACGACTCTACGCGTCGTTGGTTGTCCAAATCTCCCTTTTGCAGCTGGTCTCGCACCTTCAATTAGTGGCAGCTCGGCTTGTAGCTGTTATTCCTGCTGCTGGGATTTCTGCAGTTAAGGCAGCTGGCTTTGGGAGTGGAACGTGCAAGCTACGGCTTACTCATATGTGGGCAACCTGACGCGCTACTCAACTTACTCATATGTTGGGCTCGTCCAGAAGTGCTTCTCGGCTTGCCGCTTGAGAGTACCCATATTCTATTTTTTTTTAAATGTATTCCCCTCGGATTAGGACAGACTGGTAACGCATTCGAATCGTGTTTACTCCGGGCCTTGCGAACGATTGAAAGTTCCCATTCGAGATTCGGTACACTTGTCGATACACGGTTCTCAAATCGACTTTCTCTCGGTCTATCTATCTCTGTCGGCAGAGTCCCATTCTTGAGATACCTGACATTGATATCAGTTTATTCCCCCTGATGTACCCGATTGTTGTTGTTGATGTTTATAGTTCCTTCTCTTCGATCTTATCCTAGTGAGGGGACGAGTCATCTTTCTCCACATCGCCCAGGGGTTGCGGGGAAGGGAGTCGTCTCGTTCAATTACAGGCTTGATCCAGTATTAGGATGGATGAGATTGGCCCAAGCAGAAAGATCTCCAGAGATAGGAGTTCGGGCATTTCTATCGTGGAAGTTAACTGGAAAGATTAGGCTGGGGGTCCGACCGACGGAAGGGAAGCTTTTTCCTACTTTTGAGGCAGGTTAGATAGAGTTGAGGAAGACAGATGATCGATAGGTGACCGGATCGCATTTCCTATGCTTACAGTCGGGATAAACTGGCGTATAGCTAACTCATTCTTTGGGTACTTTCACTCTGGCTTTCAATTGGCTTACGAGATCGAATCTCCTTCGGTGCTCCAATCACACGGTTCTCAGATCGATTCTATCCCCTTAGTCGGTACTCTGAGTCCCATTCTTGAGGTGACTTGTGATGGTACTTTTCTTCACTTCATTCTTGATGTACCCGACATTGATGTCAGTTTATTCCTATGGGTCTACCCTGATGTTGATCTTGATCGTTCTTCTTCTTGTTCATTTTTCTATTTAGTGAGGGGGAGTGTGAAGCACATTATGGGATCTTACTCTCATTATGGGCTTGCTTTCCTTTTCGGAAGGAGGGCGGTGGGTGGGAAAGGTGCGCGGGCTGAGCGTAGACTAGTCTGTTCAGGCAGTCACAGGCTCGCTAAAGCTAAAAACGGAACTTAGCTTCTCACTGACTACATCAGAAGCGAAATCCTCAACTTCAAATACAATGCGAGCTGGGACGGGGTTGCCTTAGCTACTATGGTGTACATATGCCAGGAATCGCACCATCGCCTGAGTCGATCGAGGATAGGAATCCTACCTTGGGGCAGGGCCAGATCTTGATGTAGAAAGGAGCTCTCAAGCTGAGGCGGAGAAGGAAGCTTACGATTCTGTTGGTGTGAAGTGAGCTCTAACAATCGATGCGGCTAAAGGGGCCTGCTTTGGTGGCCCTACGAGGAAGTGTTGCCCATAAAAATAAGCTTCAAGCCTCCGGCAACCGCCTATCCCAAGGTAGGTGGGAAATTCATTCCGGAAAGAAAGGGGTGGGGTTGTCTTCCCGTGTGCGAAAGCGGTCCAGCTGGTCTCACTACATAGCTAGCACGAAGGTTCAATCGAGTTCTGCCCACCCCGGTATTTCGGCTTAAGCTCGTTTTCACTCTACAATGGACCCTCGAAAGTGCATTTTGTCTGCCACACCGGGATTTTTCGCTTGAACCTGTTTTTTATGATAGAGATGACCCCCTAAAACACCCAAAAAGTACTGGTTTTGCTGCTAGGTGAGATAGAAAAGTTTCGAAATGATACCCCAATCCCTAAGGAAAATGAGCTTTAGTGATTCCGTCGCTATATGGGATTGAAGATTCTCCTTTTTTATACTCGTTCCCTAAGGAAAATGAGCTTTAGTGATTTCGCCCATAGGTGAGTTAACACTTTCTCGATTCGCTATTGAGGGAAATTGGGCTTTAGTACTTTTGCCACTAGGTAGGAGCTCCTCTTTCCACTTTCACAATGCCACTGCTAAGGGAATCGAGGTTGACTGGTTGTCCATCTAGGTGAGTATCGAACATGGTATCTTTCTACCGCTTGTGAAAGCATTCCTTCATGTGCTCATTCACTCAGCTCGGTATCGGCAAATCAATAGTAGAGGTCTTCCTTGCCGTTAGAGAGTATACTAAAGAGTAAGAGCGGGCGACATCCTACACAATGGTCTACCGATAGCCAAATGGAAGGAGTTGGATCGCTTTCCATGATCAGTACCGAGAACCTTCCTTTATCCGAGATGTCGTGTTCGATCAATAGTTATATGCTTAACACATGCGAGTTGGTGAACTGCACCACTGCTTCGAAGGAACAAGGGACTATCAATGACTACCAAGTCCTACTGTGGAATGGATCGCTTTCTTGTTCACCTGTACGAGATTGCTTTCTGTGCGCGTACGGATCGACAGAGATACGTCGTAAGTAAGATTTAATTTCCAGTGACCAATCAATCACGATAAGAGGATGTTCTCCAAAACCACAAGGGGAAGGGCATTACAGCTTCGATTCGATCCTTATTTAGCGTAGTTGAGATTGACTCTCCTCGTTGGTACAACTAGAGATGAGATTAAGCTTTCACCAGTCAAATGTCAATGGTGCGGCACGTACTTCATTGACCTTAGTGCCTGTAGTTGGCCTATTTTGCTTAGTAGTGAAATGATGAAAGGGAAATCCAAGCCCCCGAACTCCACTTCCCGATGTTGACATCAGTTATCACGGATTCCATCATCAGATATACCCCCAGTAAAGGCTCTACCTTCTGACTGGCTGTTCTCCCCAAACAATAAGTGGGAAACGGCTCCTAATGGCACAGCTGACTGTTTGATCTCTCCCTCCATCTGCTGCATGAACATCGACAGTGAAATCACTTAATGTAAGGTAGCGGATGAGGCGAAACAGCAGTATTGCATAAGGCTCCGGTTTGGAGAATCTTTCAATGACTCCCGGTCGAATACTTGCGACCGGATATTGTTTATTGTTTGGCTAGTCGAGTGGGGAGTCCGATCAAATTGGATGAGCATACAGCTAAGCTTAAAAAGGGGTCCTATGCAAGGGTTTGTGTGGAGATCGACTTGCAGAAGTCTCTCACGCCGGGGATCTTTATAGGAGTGACAGGGGAAGGGTTCTGGCAAAGGATTGAATTGAATACCTAGGGAGAGTGAAGTACCATTCCATAGCTTGATCAGTAAGGCTCCTTGGGAATAGTCTGATCATAAGACTATCATCATGAGCCACTTCAGCACATTAGGCGGGTGGGCATAAAAGGATTTCACGTGCGTAAGGGGATCCCCCTTTTCGCTATGTAGGTTCAACTACCTTTTGATGTGGGCCCTCTCATTCCTTCCAAATCTAAGGATCATAGGGTGGAGGACCTCTTCATACGAATCTTTCTATTTCCTCTTAATGCTTCGAGCCACTGTCTCTTGAAGCCTTTGTAGCTGTTCCTGGACTTTGGCTAGGTTCACCAAGTTGATTTTGAAAGAAAGGTTGTTGGCAAAAGCCCGGGTTAGGTGTGAAAGGTATTCGGTTGCCACCAGCTCTTAAGCACACCCATTGGCATTGACTGCATGGGATCGAAAGACTTCCGGTTTCGTGAACGTGTCCAACACTTGATCATGGATCTGATTTGGATGAATACACGGGAAGCCCAGATTCCTCATTTGGCATTGTGCGGCTTCCTTAATGGCACTAGCGCACTCAGGTGAGCAACAAGCCGTTGGTTGAACCAATAGGGGCTCTGGCAGAAGATACTACCAGACACCCAATCCCAGCAGAAGACATGTTAGTAGGACGAATCGGCTGTCTTTGACGTAGGCGAAGGCCATTGCCTCTGAGAAGCCGAATGTCCTTGTACGACTAATTTGTCTTGTGGCGCCCGCTAATCCAATAACGCGATCCGGGGATCTAAGTAGGGTGGCTTTGTTGCCTCTATTTTGATCTATTGTCGAAGCAAAAAGAAAGGGCAACTGTTCTCGAATCAGCAATGCCACATCTGACTCAATCAAAAAGCATTTTAAAAACCTCCCTTCCCCCTTTTGCCAAGGAAAGCCTTGAAAGCAGGAAAGGCAAGCTATTTTAACAACGGGGTTTTCTTTTTTATAATACGATATGACCTTCCAAAATTCAACTGATGAAACCATTCTTCAGCCATACCAGACTAATTCCGTCTACGTCTAATGAGCCTAGCCTAACGGTTCTAGGGCGAATTCCGTCTATTGCTCCTTACCCTATAGGTTATAGAGACTCTTCCCAGTGCCAAGAACTAGGATCAGAAGGAAAGTCTCAACCCTTTGGTACGAAAGTAGGCTATGATTCCCAGAGAGAAAGAAATGGTTTCATATAAAGGCTTGGCACCTAGTTATCTTTATTTAAGTCGGCCTTACTCGGGCTAAGTTCAAGCAAAGATAAGTCCTTTAAGCTAAAAGCTTAAGTGATCAACTAGAAGATACCACCTTCCCCAATGAAACTTCTTTCCCCGGAGCAGCAACTGAAAGAGAAAAGACCGGGTATGCCTGAAAACCTGAAACGGATTCGTGAACAACAGATAAGAGATATACCCCAGATACCATTTGAACCAGAGCTGAACCATTGAATTACCCGAGAGTGATTTCACTCCAGAAGACCTCGAGTCACTGGCTGCCTTTAGAGCAGACTAAGAATCAGGTACGGAAGGAAGTGAAGGTGAAGCAGGCTTGCTTTAAGGGCTAGGCTTTCTCTCTTCTTTGGCTTGACAATATGACAGAGATGGGCCCTTGAGCCTGGGCTTTCTTCTTTAAAGCCTTGAGCCGGGTATGAACTCGATTGTTGGTCGGATCTTGCTGGGTATTCCCACTTTGCTTGGATGGCGCCTTTCGCCTTTGATTAGGACTTTTCCGCATTTCATCTCAAAGAGGATCTAAGCTAACTAAGCTAAACAGTGCTTTTCTCTTCCTAAACCCAAAGAGTAAGAGTAAAGCATTCCAATTTCAGGGCTTAGCTTAGGCCCCTTCCTAATCTAATGCCATGCCCAACCAATGCCGAATCCAAGACCTGGTTCACGCTTGAAAGCCAGAGCTAGTCTTCTTCCCACTGACCGCTACTAATAAGATAAGACGAACCACTACCTGTAGTCCTTCTTCCGGGGTTCAATAGCTGCTGATTCTGTAACAGCTTGTTCTGTCACAGCTTCTTCAACTCAACCTCCCCCAGGGAAGTAAGTAAGGTAGCAGGAATAGATCTACTAGGCCTTGAGTCGGGTTTGAACTCCTCTCCCCTCACTACTCTCTTTGGTTCTGCCTTTAAGAGGCCTGTAGAGGGAGAATTTTCACTGCAAACTCTTCTCGGTCTCTACGATTGCTTGACTTAAACAAGTGACCTCTTTTCTTTCATCTGTGAGATAATGTCTCTAATTCACTCTCGGATCTAACTCTCTTTCTTTTTCTTTCGGGCTTAGCCGGGAAGAGACTTTAGTCATTGATATCCATATTAAAAGGCGGGTATTCCCACAAAACAAAACAAAAGCGCTAGACCCCTGGTCCTTTACTTTAATCAACAAGGCTGCTTTCCCTGCTAACCCTTCTCGCCAAGGAAAGAAGTCCAATAGCAGCTGATCTTAGCTTTGAGCACTTATTCCTTTTGTTCCCAGCTAACTCTGAGAGTGGTCACGAGCTTATTGGAATCAGAGCTTTTTCAAGCATTCCCATAGTAAGAAGGTCAAACGAAGCAAATACATCTCTGTTAACGAATGCTCCTACTACTAATGTAATGGTTCCATATCCAATTACTTAAGGATAAGGAAGAAGGAAAGCGAAGGAGAGAACAGCTACTAAGAGTTAGAAGAGCCATACCACAGAAAGCTAAAAGGAGCAGGGGTATACTACTTTATATACGCTAGCACCAAAGCAAGGAAAGAAGGCAAGGTGACCAGGTGAAAGGCTTGCTTAACTATAAATAGATTAGTAATAAGGTCTTAAGGAACTACTAAAACCGATATTCCCCTTTGTTTTTGGGCTATAAGACTCTTCTACGTGCATAAGCTTTTTTACTAAAAAAACGATTACGCCCCCGAAAGGGGTCCGTCAACTGAACTTGCCTTGTTGTGATAGGGGTACCACCTTTTCAGTCCCACCAAGGAGCCGGAGCTTTACTTAGATAGGGCTTGACTGCCTTGATACTTTTTTTTTTCTCGATTCCCAGAGGTCGAACAAAGGTAAAGAGTCTTTTTACGATTTTCCGACATTGGAATTTTACGATTCGCCGACATATGAAATAAGAAAAGAAAAAGAGAAGTAGGAGATGCTCATCTAACTCATTCACAGGGGATGTCTCGCACAAGGAAAGCTCTTCTATGGGCACTCGCCGCTTACAGGGAATGCTTCTTAGGCTTTCTTACCCGGAACCACCACCCATTCTCAACGTGGCTTAAAAGCTCTTCTCTTTCCCTTGAGAAGCAATTAACAATTGCGAAGTGTGAGTTTCGTTACGAAGATCCGAAAAGAGACACAGGAAGAGCGGGGCGAGGCTCTGAAACATGTACCACAACTTTAGGGTTCCACGGGCGTATCCACACCTTCGGTGCCTAATGATGGAGTGCATTTCACCTTATATGGTTCTCCCTATTGAGAAAGTCTGTCTATTTTACCATGCTCTTTGAATAGAATGAGCCTAAGCCTCTGTGTCCGGCTGCGCCTCCTCATAAAGTACGGCTAAAAGGCCGCTACCCGCAGCTATAACAGCTCCTCCGCGACCTCTTAGGTCCATCCAGCCTGTGCACATGGGATAATGTTCAGTATACACCGTCACACGAACAGCTTCACTTTTTTAGGGACATGCCTTTCTTTTTCGCCTGTTACACAGCAAACCGACGACTTTTATCTAGCCTCAACCAAGCTTTTCGTTCGAATGAAAAGGAAAAGCCGCACATTAGCTAGCCATTAAAAAGAATGCATTTTTTTCAATCAAACAGGGATTGTTTTACACCATGGATTCTTTGCTCTTCTCCGTGTGTATTGGAATGAATGGAGTCACTAACCCGACTTTCTACAGCCGGGGGCCAACCCAGTGATCAATGACAGCTCCGCACTGATTAGTATTCCAGCTACCCGATAAAGTCTGGCACTTTTTAAGAAAGTTCTCGGTCGCACACTTCGCTGTGCTCAGTGCCTTGCATTGGAAAAAGGGTTCCGTTTCAGCCCTTTCTTCTACGCTACGTTGAGGGAGCGGTCTCTGCGACAGATCTCGAATGGCTTGGTTCCTTCGTATCGGACTGGGCCTTAAGTGGACTTACAGCGGTCTAATAAAGAAAAAGGATGCTCTAGCTTTCCGTGCCTCTTTGGTTAATCTAAGGTATTGGTATTATACAGCCTCGGTTCACCCTATATGATATAGAGGATCCTAAAATCCGTATCTTTCTAGAGATCCGAAAGAAGTAAGTTTCAAGCCCGAATGATGAAAGGTAACGTCGGTCCTCTGGTCCCTTTAGGCACCTCGAATAAGAGGCATTCCCACCATTCATATTCCGCCCGGTCAACAGATCCTTTCTCACGATCTGGATTAAAAGCCATTGTGGGTGGCGGAGCGCTAGAAAACGACTGCAACACCATACCCGTCGAAGCTCAAGTTAGACTGACCGGGTATTTCTTTGATTCGAACCAACTGTAGAGACTCTTTCTGCTCTCAGAAGAATGAAATGGGCTTAGATGCATGGGATACCAATCTTACGATCTTAGGGCCCTCTGTGTCCTTGCGAATTGAATTCCACTATCCGAACCGCTTCGTTCCGGGAAGAAGAGAAGGGTTAGGTCAATCAGTTGACTTCCTTACTAAGCTTTCAGGAAAGTCAGGACTATGCTTATAATCTACTAATCGGTAAGCATTCCTCATGTGGGCAACCAAGCAATCGGTGGTTCGGATTCCATTTTTGAGAGAAAGCAAGGAAAGCTAACCTACCCTTCCGTTCGCTGAATCTTACCTTCGTCCAAGAGTTCGGGCTTCTGCGCGCTTTCTGACATCGAGTTTCAGCTATGCCAAGAGATCACTACTTTGATAAGGTCGGTTCGATTGGTCATTCTTCAGGAGAAGTCCCAAAACAGAACTAGTCAATTGATAGGATCATTGCTAACCCATTGGCTTCATCGAGATCGGATAGCGCATAGTATCCATGAAAATAAACTACTACCAGAAGGGGAAGGGCCGCTTTTTCTTCTTCGAATGAGAGCTCTGATTCTGTTTTTTCCTTTATTTGATATTCTGATGGAACTGGTGCCAATGATTGATAACATGGTAGAGTAGAGCAAGCTTTCGCTTTTTTATATTCGTATAGAAATTATCCCAACTCCGTTTCATCGGGATATTCCGAACTAAATAGGTACGAAGTTGTCGTTGCAGCATATGCCTCCACGGGAGTCAAGCTCAAAGTGACAGGTATTTGATGGGCTATCCGCTCTAAAATACGGGGTCTGGAATTAGGGCTTTTTCGTTTTGCAGGTATCGTATGACCAAAAAAGTGTTTCTATTAGCAGAGTTTCCACCCCTCTCCTGTTTAGGTGGAAAGATGGGTACTATTATTATTATTATGGTGGACTAGGCGATTTAGCGAAGCCTAGAGTAGCCCCTCTAACCAAGCCTATCAAAGTGACGGAGTTCATGAGTCAGGCATTGGCCCATTCTACGAAGCTACTGGCATCTATTCTAATAAACTCGTTGTGTTCAAGTCTTCGAATGGCATAGGCCGAAACCACGTAAAAAGAGAGATTTATGAGGGACCGGGCTTTTTCCTTTAGTCCTCTGATAGTTAAATTGCTAAAAAAGAAAAAAGGGATACACCAACCATCCGCTCCGAGCTGTGTCCCTCCCTGCTGATAGAAGAGAGCGGTCTGGAATTGATTCACCTATTACACGACTCGCATCAGCAACAGGAAAAGGAACTGTGGCTATCGCTAGCAGCCCCGGCCAAAGTTCTCTTCCTCAGAGAGGAGTTGGATCCGCAAAGGTCAGCCAAGAAAGCAGGGAAAGATGCCAATTCATGCGGGTTTCTTAACTTTGATTGTTAGATTTTCGGGCATTTCCTTAAAGATAGACGGGAAACTTCCTGGGCTTGGCTTTGCCATCAGCAGCTTTCGAGCGTTCCCTGCCTCGACCTGTTCGGTTTTAAGGTGGGAGTCCTCTTCTTTCACTTTCAGCTGAGTTAGTCGCCCAGCCTTTGGCATCTCTCTTTTAAGGTTTATAGCATTCTATGTAATATCGACCGAATGCGCTAGGTAGATTTCTCTTCTCTTCATCTCCATTCATTTCTTTCAGAACCTCTGCGCGGAATAGAGATCCTTGTTTTGATTAGGAGAGAGAGGCGAGCCCCGCACCAAGGGTGTTCACCTACGAGACACCGGCGCCTCTTGACTTTCATGTGTTTTTCATGCGTTAGCTGCTTTCGTCCTTGTGCTAGTCGGGCACTTTCCCGCAGGTTCATATATTTTGGTTATATCTTGTGTGAGTGAATGAGGTAGTTTTACTTGCTCGCTTGTTAGCCACTGCCGTTTTAGTTGGATCAACTCCCCCTTTCTGCAGGTGCTGGGTAGTTTACTCACTTAGCGCTGTCCTCAGCTTTGCTTCTTACCGGCGAGGTTGAGCCGCCATAGTTTCTTCTTTTTTCTTCGATAGACTAAATAGAGTTTACCGAGTAGAATTGTTATAAATAGAATCTTAAATAAATACAACTACTGTTTCTTCATTAACAGAATATCGGAGTGTAGGGATTCCTAAACCCACTTTCTAGAAAGCTCCTCTTGCGCTAAACGAATAATAGATAGCGAATAGATAGGCAAACCTGGCTCATCACTCTAATGGCAGGCCTGTGCCTCCTCTGCAAACATATATCTTTTTTCGCCCCTGAAGAAGAGAGTGAGCCGGATGGGAGACAAAATGGCACATTCTGAAGGTAGTGCACAGCTAGTTCGGCTAGAGGGGAAGGTAGGGGGCCCCGCCCGGCTGTATAAAGTAGGGCTAGCGGCTCCTGAAATAAGAGGTTCTGAAAGAAAGATTCGTTCAGAACAACTTGACTGCCTTGAGCCTTTTTTTCTCGATTCCCAGTAGGTCTACGACCACTAAAGAAATCTAGTCATCCCATTCTTTTTTTTTGGTTTAAACCCCTACCCTTTGTTACAGGTGTCCTTGAGTGGAATTCAGGGAAGATGAAAGTAGGGACAGTAAACGCCTTTCTACTAGAAGGAAGGCTGGCGTCCAGAGGCACTACTAGGAATAGGGACAAGGAATGACTCCACTCTTAGCGCACTCTCAGGAAAGAATCGGTACAACAATTGAAAACGAAAGACGCACGAACCCTTCACTGCTGACAGCAACTCTTATAAAGCACTTTTTCACGATTCAAAGGCCATTTAGAGTAGGGCATTGGAATTTATTGTTTTCCTTGTACTCTTATGTACATCCCCTTGAATCAGTGAATCCGGGGACAGAGCTCTAAACTCCAAGGTAAAGACAGAATGCACTCTTGGTCGGGCAAGAATTCCCGTTGAAGCCGATCCATCCTATGACTCATCAGTCTATGGCGCGCCTTGAGCTTTGCTTCGCAACCTTTCTAATTCAGTTGAAAAAGAAATAGAATGAACACCATCGGGAGCTATGCCTGAAAGTAGATTAATCTAGGTACGCTTAGCGCTTAGTAGGTCAGGAGCATAGGTGGTAGTATAGTAATTACAAATCGGGGATATCCGGTTAACTTTTCATAGGTTTTCCTAATCAAATTAACAACTAGACTTTGAGGACAGTGTGCTGAGTAACGAGAAATCCTGTCTTGCAAGAAATCTATGTGAGTTTTGTCAGTCACATAAAGTGTCGGTATTTTGTCCAATCTCCGACTAGAACCTAAAGGGCGATCTACCTTGGTCCTCTCCACTCTACCAAATCAAGGGAAACTCTCTACGATACGAACCTTACGGACCCGGAACTCATCAATTTCGAGACTTCCTTACTATACTTTCTATCTACTTTGAATAGCTCTTAACCTGACCTATAAGTCGATCTTACCCGGGGCTACTTTTCTGGGATAGTGACTTTCAGTCTTCGCTCTTCTTTACCCGTGGAAGGGAAAGTATGGTTAAAAGTACCGTATCTAAAGATAAAGTTACCACCTCTACTCATTTCGACACGAGCTCTTAGTGCACTTGTACTCATCGATCCGATCGAAAAGAAAAGAAAGCCTTAGCGACCTTGACTTCCGGAATTCACTCGAGCTAGGAAGGCAGCTAGGCCTACTAATTGAAGTAGAGTCTCCCTACTATTGGAAGCCGTATTCTCTCTCAAAAAAAATATTCCATTCCTCTCCCTATCGGTCGAGCATCTTCAAACCTTTCAGTCGAGTGACTTCGTTCCTGATAGAAGCCCAGTTTCTTTAGTAGGAAATCAACGCGTTGAAAGATCTTTGATCTCAAAGCACTTTTCCCTAAAAAATTCTATCTATTCTTGCCTGCTTCTTCCATTCGATCTTTCTCCTCTGGCAAATCATGATGTGCGCATGCTGGATACTCTGCTTTAGCAGTGCGTTAACTAGTAGTCCACTACTAATTAAGGATTTGGTATTGACACCTGTCTTACTAACTATAAGCCTTTGGAATATATATATATAATAAAAGGGTATATTCCTTATGTTTACAACTTTCTCAAAGCAGGCCAACTAAAAGCAGGTCTGTCTTCCTTTATTCAACAACCAGTTCGGGTTCATGTCCTAGTCATGGAATAGGAGAAGCAAGGATCTTGAGAAGAGTCTTGCCCTTCATACAGCTTAGGCAAAAGACAATCGAACAACGCGGGAGAGGAGGAGTTTCTACTAGGCCAGCAGTGAACACGATGACTGGACAGGTGAATCAAAGGTAAAAAGGCCAAGATCGGAAGAAGAGCAGCTACAAGCCTCTCGACCGTAGGGAGAGGCGAGCCTAGCTCTCGAGTCAATGAAGAACTGTGACTTTCCATGCTGCATATCTATCGCTAAATCTGTGCCGGAGATCGGAGCGCTACACTTCACTTATATGGGTCCAGAGAGAAGAGCAAGGTCACTCAGCCAAGAGGGGACGCTCAGTCAGACTTTTCACGTAGAAATGCACTCTTTCCTCATTCGAAAGCAAAGCTCAACATACGTGCTTAATAGCATAGCACTCAAGGGATCTCGACGAACAGTGGAACTTTAAAAGTATAGCGGAAATCTCGTGCCAAAGTGGCACCTTCAAAATGCGGGTTCATGTCCGGGCTGCTTACCGGCAGAGTGCATGGTGTAGGTATGGTTGGTTAGGTGCTTTGACGCTCGCAAACATTGAACTCAAAGATAAACCCGAATCATGAAACCATCGGTGCATAAGGAAAGGCCTGAATGAAGGACCATACCGAAAGGGGCAACAATGCGACAGCATTGAAGGGACTTAGGAGGGAAAACAGACATCCATACGACAGGAGAACGAAGGAATAGGGGGGACGGATTTGCCCTTTATCCAATAGAGTACTTATGCAAGGCATGACTCTATCGACAGACTCGATCACAAGCAGGGGTCCTTCAATCGATCTATCTACATAAGGATAGCTCATTCAATCTCCCTCGGTCAGGTCTTCGGGCGAGGAAAGATCTATCGCCCCAGTCCATACGCGAAAGCCTAAGATCAACTCCATCCACCGGAGCAAGGATTTTAGCCATGCCCCCCTAGCTCATGTGGAAAGTCCGGGCTGTATTAAAAAATAGAGGATCTAGGAAGCGAGCTAGGCCACCCGCCGGATCAGAGTTTCCATCCGAACTAGTGCCTTAAGCAGGAAGGAAGTTTCATTTAGTGGTATCGTATATAAGATCGCGGCTGCTTTTAGGAGTGATCTTGCCCTCTTTCTTAAGGTGCGAAGCGTAGAGGCAATCTTTATCTTGTCCCCGCGGCGAGAGTTTCACGTCGAGAAGGAAGGGACACTTTCATTGAGCTCAACGCTACGCCCCTTGGCTAACTCTTAAATCAAGACAAAAAGTAAGTATATGCTTAACACATCTCATTGGAGGTGGGATAGAGCTAATTCTGGGATCGAATGTCTCTCATTGTGGTGAGGATATATCTTATATAATGATCGAGATCGCCCATGTCACAAGTTTCACTCCTGCTTCTCTCTCACCGTTGGTTGACGCTGCGTACGCTTAGTTATATTTCTATATGTAACGTCGAGAAAAGTGAAGAGTTCGTCTGGTGGTATCGTATATAAGTATCCGGCATCTTTCTCGTTCGGATATCAATCACTAGCAAAAATCATAAGAGAAGCAAGGTCTACAGAAGGTTGGGAAGTACTACGCCCGGTTCACCAGGTTCTACCACTGCAGGGCCCACATTCTCCCTTTACTAAAGTCGTCCAAGGGACTGGATCCTAGGCTTTAGAATTGGGATTGGGATTTTAAGTTTAAGAAGCGGTGGTCATGCTGTTGTATGGCTCCGCATGGGGTGATGCGGAAGCCCTACTCTCCACCTTAACAGGGCCGACGGTCGAATAGATCGGTTAGGAGAGGTTGTCACCCTGACCGCTGAGGTTGTGGTGGTGGAAGCTTCATTAACATTAACTGCTGGACATGCAACAGTTATTTCGATCGCTTCTTAAACTTAAAAACTTCAACTTTTCGTATCCTTCATTATTACGGCGTGTCTTGCAATTTCGTTGTGTGTTGCCGCTTAGATTTCTAAAGTTGATTATGAATCGCTTTGCTACGTATTTTCCCATTATTATTCGCGTATCGCCATTACGATGGCAGCCAGTATTCGGAACTGGATCAGCTATTCTTGCAGCTTTTCTTGCTTTGGCGGGAGCAGCATGGTCTTTGGATTTGCCTGACGTTCTTTGTTTCAACCTATTTTGTGCTATATATTGGTTGTTCATTTATCTATCTATCTATATAGAGATTAGGTGGGGGGTATATGAAAGAACGAAAGAATGGATTAAGAAGACATGGCTTTTCCGAAAGATGAAAAAAGCTTTCACGCTAGAAAGACAAGCTATCGTATTTATTTTACAAAATGGTTTCCTGATAACTAGTTTTGGAATTTTTGTTTTAAGTTATCAACTTTTGTTTCCAGAAATCGAAAAGGGGAATTTAGTGAATCCCTTACAGGTTATCGCACAGCTTTCCTGTTTCTTATTTAACTTCAAATACCCCTTAAAACCAGTAAGGGTAAGACACGTTCTTCTTCTGTGTTTTTTTCTCAGCCTTCTAAGTAGTCTTCACCTGCAAGGGATAGATTGGGAAATCCTTTCTTTAGTTCTTTTTTTCTTTCTTATTCTAATCTACTTCCTTTAGATTATGCCCATTTAATCATCTTTTGTGGATACTTCCTTGATCAAGGGCTAGCTAAGTGGGGGTTTTATTTGGCTTTTCAGCAAGTCGGCCACTATGCGCTCTCATTCTTTTTGGAAAAAGAAAAGTCAAGTTCGACCCCTAAGAAACGTTGTTTGTCCTTTATTTTGCTGCTCATTATTCAATTAATCTATGGATTATTCTACTATGAAGATTTATATTTAATGGAGCCCCTGAAGCTAGCCGCCCTGTTGTCGGGGGCCTGCATCATCTTTATAAGCTTATCAAGGCGCACGAAGTGGGCATTTCTAATTGCATTCTTATTAAAATTCATAATAAGTGTTTTCATAGGAATAAAGTAAGCACCTAGTGACAAAACCACCATATTGGGAATCCCCGACGGAATATTCATCTTCGTTTTTATGCATTTATGGCTTTTTTTGGGCTTGTTCTTTTTCAAAGATAGCCTACCCAGAAGAAAGCAACCCTTAGTACCTCTATTTTTCAGCGGTCTTTTTTTATTTCTAGGCAATTTTCCCGAGCTTGCTTGGCTTGAAAAGTGGATTGAAGGGATAGACCTTGTTCTGTTAATTTTAGGTGTTTTTTCTTTAGTTGAGGATGAGAAATCGTATCAAAGAAGAATGACTACAATCCCTTTTAGAAAAAATTCTCGGCGTCGAGATAGATTTTTAATTCCGTATGTAACTAAGTTAGTGCTTTCTAAGAAGGGCTTGCCTTGACAGTAGGCTTTGCTTGATTCAGTTTTAATGTGAGGTACCGACGCCGGACGGGCAGACCTCTAAGGATCCGGTAAACAGGGTAGCCCCGGCTTGGGGCTGGATTGAATCCTTTCTATGTTCTCATGCGCTCTTTTGCTACTTTTGAAGATGAAGAAGGCTGGAGGACGCTTTCCCAGCAAGAATGATTAGAAACGAAAAAAGAACAAAGCGTGGTTCTAGGTTGATAGTCACAAATAAGGGGGTGGGGGTGTTGCCTTCCCCATATTTTTCTATCATAAGTCGCCGAAAAAGGCGAGGCCACCCCGAGAGGGGTGGGGAAGGGAAAGTGGGACGAGGGCTCCCTTCGCTTTTTTGTTTTTTGGGAAAGTTTTGACCTAATGCAAAAGGGAAGTTTAAAATAAAGGATTTTGTTTAGTTCGCGCCAATTCGGCTATTTTCGATCAAGGTAACTTTCTTTGGTTCTTTTTCAGTTCCATCAATGAAACTGAGAAGATCTTGTACTTCAATTAACGACATTATCTGGGTTTTCCATGGTATATAGTTCGTCTGTGTCAATCTTATGGACAAAAAATGGGCGATAGACGAGATACTAAGTTCTGAAGAGAAGGATGCAGACACAGCGGTAGACTGCGCCAAAGAGAAAACACGTAACAAGGTATTCAGACTACACTTCACACGAACCAAGTGAACGTTTCCCAAGAGCTAGTGCTCTGATACCATGAAAGAGTTTCAAATACTTTGAGCGGATTGGGTGAAGGATGTGTATATCAATGTAAGAAATCATCTGTTTAATTAAATAGAATACAACACCTCTTGGGCGTTACACATGGAGTAATCACATAATAGTTATATAAGTAGTATCGGTCTCCGCTACGATTCTCAGAATTTACCTGCCCATTAGCAACGTATGCTCAGTGATTTGATTATTGTATACGCAATAAGATAAGTCAAGTGCGCTAAAAGGGACCTCGTAGCTCGGAAAGTGAAGTCGTAAGGGTATTCCTATGGTTGATAAGCTACGACTCCTTTTTCTCCTTTCCCCACATCTGATTCGGAGGATTCGGGATAAACAGGTGCTGTAGCCCCGGTTCGTTAGCATTCCGCCCTTCAAACTTGGTTACACCAGAAGTCATCATTTCAACGGCAAACTCTATTCCGCCTTCACCACACGTTCCTAAGCGCTTGGTGAGTCGGGTTATCCATGTACTGCCCAGGATCGCGGACCTTTCGTACACGGATTTTAGGGCATTTAGCTAGCCTATATCTCAGCTCTAGCTTCCGTACTCTTTTTCCTATTTCTCTCTCGATATCCTTCTTTCATCCTCGCCATCTTCCCAACGAAATGGATTGGTACACCATCCATCCTATCCTGTGCTTGGTTCATGGGAACTGCAAGTTTGACAATCAAAGGTTGGGATATCTCATTTGATCTCAGCAAGCCGCTTCGCGCTCAAAGCGAAAGCCAGATCTTGAAGCTAGAATGCGTGAGAACTAGAGCTTCAAAAGAAGCCGTAGCGAGGGTTGGTAGTGTGGCCGGAGGCCCACTTGCTTCTAACGTTCTGCACCTTCTAACATAAATAAAAGATGATGTTGAATTGTCTTAACGCTTTTTCTTCGCGAATCCATCGCGTTACTTCGATTAATTTCCCGCGTACGTGCCTTTTCCTACTCCTTAGCATGCCGTCAATTAGCTAAATTTCTTTTAGTCGTGCGAACGATACCCTCGCGAAGCGGATTCGGTTCCATCCTATACCTCCTATCGAATGGATTTCCCTACAAATGGTTGTCTCCTTTTGGTTGCGATAATTTATTTTGTTCAAAGCGAGGCGAGCGGTGCTATTGTCCCCTTCCTTCTCCTAGCGCTCATTGACATCGTATGCGGGTCATCGGGATCGGGAACATCATATATGAAATGACTTGATCCGTGAACGCGCTTACCCAATATTGGCCAGGGAATGGACCAATTCCTTCATTCAATGCATATTGATTGAGAATCTGTGCAGGAGATCGGCCTTCTCTTCTCTCAGGTCCAGAGGGGAACTCTTAGTTAGGTCCCTCAGCGACTTGGATTGATGCCTATCGGTAACAGGAAGCTCGGGATTTGCGCCATGTATGTGGCACACAACTGGTTCTATCGATGCGAATCAACAAATCACAAGGAAGTTTGGTCTTCGGAATCAAGCGGCAAATCATGATACGAGAGGGGAGCTCTGACGTGCCATTTAGTAGCACTCATGGGATCTGGTCAATAAAGGTGTAACTCTTAAGTCAGTCGGGCAAACCCTTTTGAAAATGATCCAAGGGGGGCGAGAGGAGAAGTGTTGTTTGCAAGCGAATCCAAGAATGCCACGAGGCGGAGAGCCTTTCGATGAAGCCTGCACCCACTGGGAAAAAGGAATAATAGACCTTGCCAGAGTTTCCCTGTTAAACAACATAAGAAAAAGCTTCACCGACTGCTTTATCCACAAGAATGTCATAAAGGTTCTCTCCGGTCTTTCTCAAAAAGACAGCTTTAGAGCGCAAGTCAAACTCATGATAGGCGAGCAATCACGCGCACATGGTTTAGCGGTTTGCTATGCTCTGTGATCTTATTCTTCTCCAAGACCCGATGCTTCATCTGCTTCTTTAGCTTAGTAGGACTTCTTTCACGCTATTGCGTGAAACATTTCCCAATTGAATTGCAAGGGATGACCCTTTCTAGATGCCCGATAGAGGTTGGACAGATTCCCTTTACCAGAAGGAAATAAGGGATTCGCTAATGGCAAGAGAGAAATTGCTAATTAACGAGACTGATTCCGGATGCCCGATACCAGAGGGCAGATTGTCCCATATACTTAGAGCAAGAGGAATCGGGTTCCATAGAAACCTACTGTTATTTCCCCTTCCCCTTGGTATAATGGTAGGGTGTTGCCCCGATAGTTCCCATCCCGCAACCTCCTATGGACTCTAAGTGGTGGGATTTCGGGGTAGAAGGTTCATGGTAGGTAGTTCCAATGCGGCGATTAACATCTTTCTAGTATGTAGCGAGATCCGTCCTCCAACCAAAGGGATCGATATAACATAACTAAGGCAGCTAGCCCGCTGGTAGTAGAAGAAAGCAGAGATTCAGGCAGCTAGGCATCAGTTTGAGTTCGAGATCGAGACCCCAAAAGGAGGATATAGAAGCAGATTGAGTTGCAGGGAGAGAGGGTTCAATACCCGATTTGAGAACCAGGTAACCTAGCATCCTCACCCATTGAACCATAGTACCTAGCTTCCCTTCGCTCGCGTCCGAACCCATATGTCTTCTATAATCGATATGCCTCAAACAAGGAATGCCAGCGGCAGAGAGAGTTGGATAGGTACCCCCTGCAGTTGCTTCAGCTGCTTACCTTGAACCGAATAGCACTACCCGTATAGGTATAGACTAAGGCGGATTCCATTGGATTTAACCGGACCGGCCAGCATATGAGTAAGCATCAGTAGTTTCAGTTACGGGTCAGGGGCTGGTGACTTCTAGTCACACTCGACTTCTTTTTCCGGGAGCTGGTACAAGCCTTACTAATAGGGGCGCTCGTAGAAAAAGTGTTCTTGTTGTGGTAGCGGAATGCGATGCGTCAAGTCAAGGTGCCGTAGTGAACTCGTTCTTCCGGTAGCGGTTACGGGCGTACGGTAGATTTAGAGTTTTCTTTTTTCTCTTGGGAAGCAAGTCCAGTGAAAGCACCGCAGAGATTTCGGTAGCAGGCGCTTGGCACTCGTGATAGTCAGTTTTGGTTAGCGGGTGCAGGTCAGGCACCGTAGAAAAAACGACTGCTGTTGCGTAAGTCAAGCAATTGATTAAGTATGTTGTTTTCTAAGCGAGAGGCGCTTTCCCAAAGAGAGTTTCTGTTCCGTTAGCGGTAGCAGGCGCAGTTGACTTCTAGGCGCAGGTGCTGTGATAAATCTCCTGCAAAAATACTCGAGGGCTCTTTGTCGGTGGTCGTAGTAAACTCGTTCTTCTGGTAGCGGTAAGCTGTTCCATTCCCTCGACTCGTAGACTCCTTGCGTTGTGTGCGCAGGTCAGGCGGTTAGCTCATCTTTCAATCTAGTTCCTTTGTTCAAGCTTTTTCTTAAAGATAAAATAATTCTTTCATTGCTCAAAAAGGAAAAAGACTACACTCGCTCTTCTTGACTCGCTTCGTAAACTGCGCTCGCTCGGTATTCTAGGGCAAGCGCCGTAGAAAGTCTTTCTTTTCTTTCGGGTAGCTTTAAGGTCAGGGCTTTGCGGGCAAATGACTTCTAGGCTTACGGTTCAAGGCGCTGTTGATCAGACAATCTTCCGGGGTACAGGCACAGCTCAAGCGTACGATCAGAGAGAACATGCGATGCGCTTCCGGTAATGTCATGCTCTGTTTTTTTTTTACACAAACAATCTCGAAACGCCGGAAATAAAAACTGGATTTCTCGATCCGACTGATGAGGTGTACACGGGCGCGGGGAAGGCACCTACTACAACTCCAGCTTATGCTAGCCGAACTGTGAACTAACGCTTGTAGCTTTAGTTTGAGATCAGAGAGAATGCCAGTTGATCACCGATAGGTGCTGTGATAGAGTCACTCGCTCTTCTGGGCTCGCTTCGTAAACTTGCTCTTAGGTTTAAGTTGAAGTTGACTTCTTGTTCAGGGAAAGCGAAGCGCTCAAGCTCCGAGGGTCGTAGTAAACTCATTGTTCTCTTTCCGATAGCTAGGAAGCCGAGTTGAACCAGCAATCCTCAAGTCAAGCGAGAAAGCAAGTGGATCAGAAAATGTATCTCGTGCTGGTAGCGAGAAGGAAGTAGGCAGATTGAGAGATTCTTTCTTTCCAGGCGGAGGGGAATAAAACCTATCTCTTTCCGGGAGCTAGGCTTAGGTGCCGCTCGTTAGTCAGTAAAGCCCACGGCAGGTGCTGCTGTTAGTAAAGCAAGTCAGTAGAGCTCGGTACTCGGTTGATAAAAACAAATTCCCTCTTCAAGCCAAGCCTCCGTTTGCTGGAATGGATACTCGAAGCTTCATCACTCGCTGTAGAGCAGATATCAGTAGCCGAGCAGATGGGAGAGAAGGAAGGAGAGTCCTTTCCATCTGATCTTTTCCTTCACTCATGAAGGAGGTTGGAAAGGAAGGAGTCAATTTCCCAGGAATACTCCTCAGGAGCGTATTTGTATCTTTTGGGCCCCTCTAGAGAGAGAGATTGGTCGGTTGCCAGAAGGAGAATGAAATATATCCATATTTTCGATCCGGAATCCATATACCTTTGAAAATAGGAATGCTTGTAGAATGAAGCTTTGCGAGATTTTGAATAGCTGACCCCACAAAAGTCTAGGCTTAAGAACGGTGATGATAGTTCAGTTGTCGAAGAAAATGTCCCGATGAACCTTTATTCGCACTTTCTGTCGCTAACCCGTGGCGGACAGAGCTAACAGGTGGCGGGAAAGGTACCTCCACATTTCTAACCTCGGGAGAGGAGGACGTTGATCGAGCTTTTCCATGCCTAGTCCCAGTTTCGGTTAAAGACCCAGAGCGGGCTACGGATCTATACCAAGCCCGTTACGCCATAATTCATTGAGGTTGATCCCGAAGTTGCGGTCTATCCCGTAGCTGTAGTCTCTCTTTATTCACCCCAAGAATGAACTATCCTTTGTTTCACGGGATGGATTTCATTAACACGGATAGACCAGAAATGGTCTTCGAAAGCGGCGGCTTTTTTTTTACAAAAGAGCTAGCTACTTCTTCTTCCCCTTTCTCTCCGGGGTTACGGGTAATGCCTGGGATACTGCTTCGACGATTCGAACTGCTCTACCAGAGATAGATGTTTCCATGTTCGTATTAGAGCCCGAAGAGAGATGTTTCCTTCTCCGACTGCTCCTGCTCCCAACCCCCCATTTCTTCCTTACGTCCGACCTAGCAGCCCGGATCCTAACCTCCGACTTTGATGTTGGTCATTCTTTCCAACCGATGAGACTCACTCTGATAAAAAAGTGATAGGAAGAGAGAAGATCTCCTCCTGGAAGGACGGAATGGAAGTCGATCGAATGCCGATTATAGAGATTGAGGTGATTGGGAAGGGGTGAGAGATCGGAGTGGAGTAGCAGGGTATCCGGATAGCTGAGAAAATCCCTCCGCAAACAAATGGTACGGTTCTTTCATCTATTCCTCCCTTGTCCGATCAACCATCTCCTCCTCCCCCACCACCGTATCCTTAGCAGTCGAGTAAAGACCTGAACCCGCTGACGGAAGTGATCGATTATCCACTGGTGGGTGAGCGAAGAAAGAGATGAATGAGATGGCTGGCTGCTTTATCCGGCCGGAAGTAGGTGATTCTAGACCGGCTAGTGACTTCTTCCTTCCCTCTTTGGCTATTCGTTAATACATATATCCGATCAGTTGGTTCCCCGCTGACTGGAAGATGAGTTGGTTTCCCGCTGACTGGACTCACAAATAGTTCATTCAGCAGTAGGGGTTCGAATCCTCTATAAATTCTGAGTGTGTTTTACGGCTGTGACCGAACGCGACTCGAGGAACTGGCAAAACGGGTTCGAGGGTCGAATATGAGAGTTTGCGGATGGATGGAATGACGCCTGGGAAAGGGGAGAAGTGCACCTATGATCGCCAACCCTATTTGAATCATTCCTACCACCCACCGAATACCTCCTGTGATGGCCCGTTTCTACCACCTATGAAAGAATTTCATGGTCTCCGCTTCAAACAATCAATCGCTGCCTTCTCCATCTACATCATTTCTCATGTCAGTCATCCCGGGGATAACGCCGCATTTCTTGGTGCGTACGGCAAGGCAATCCTCATCCATTTTTCACTGCTCCCCACCCCCCGCACAAAAGATTTGCTGGAGACGGAATCGGAAAAAGAACCTCTTGTGATTTCATCTCGAGCGGACGAGAACCCTGAACTAGAGTTATTGCAGGTGGACTAATGCATAAGAAAGCTATCTGGATCGAATCCGTAACCGCAGAATGAAGTCTGTAATACTCCGCTGACCACAACACAAGAATTCGGCTCCAGCGCAGTTGGGAGGGGGATAGATATCCAGCTAACATCCTCGACGACGTTCTGTTTCGCGGGAAACACAGAAAAATTATTAATCTGATTCCATCGCTGCGCCACTCCTGCAATAAATATTGGCTTAGTAGTGGCGACCCCTCCGGTGCCCAAAGCACGGTTAGACTGCTGCGATGCGCAACATTAGGCGATTTTATGGGGCATTCTTCCAGTTGTTTGACGCTGTTGATGGTTCAGAGCTGGTTGCTAAAGCAACCCCCTGTTGTTGACTTCGTTATGCGTACTATAACCCTTGAAGTGCTGTTGTCCGAGTCTTCAATCCCGATGGTGGATGAGTAAACCATTTCCTATGGGTGTCATGAGAATCCCTCTCAGAAGACGACGATGAGGAGCTCTGTGTTGAGATCGAGGGGAGTGCGATTCTGCCTCTTATGAAAATGATTATTTGAATTCATTCTACGTGCAAAATCGTCTACTCTGTAGGGCTCTTGCTTGCCTTTCCGAATCCTTTCTTTTAGGAATTCCCCCCGGGGGAGTTCTTTTGTTTATGGGAAAAAGAGGGATACCTTCAGTGTGCTTTTAGCTCTTGAGGGTAGTTTGCTTGCCCTTCCCTGGAGCCTTTTCTAAGGGCTTGGTAGTAGGGGCACGCACATTCTTCGCCATAAGAGAGTAGTCTCGCATAAGGGTCCGCTCCCCTCTGATCCCAAAGAATGATTAAACCGGCGGCCAGGCCTAACTAGATTCATTCCTCTTCTATTATCCCGGTATCTAGGTATGGAGATATTTCCCTACCTTCGTTACAGAATGAGTTGTTAACCATAATTGGTTGTTCGTTCTCTCTCCTATCTAATAGAGGCAGGCAGTCGTTCATCTCCTTGTTATGCCTCTTCATTGCCTTCCGGATAGTCTGCCTATCTATTAGTAAGTAGTTTCCAGGTTCCTAGCCCCCTGGTACCCCCGCCCCTTGCTAGTAGGACTGCTCTTAGAGTAGCGTCCCCTTCTGTGCCATAAAAGTCTTGTACCAGACTAGTGCGCTCTTGTTCCTAAAGGACAGCGTGCTCTTCTTTGTCCTCCAAATAGCGTAAGAGAGTGGGGCTTTCTCTTCCCTAGATTGGTAAAGATTGGGAATTCTTTCCTAAATATAAATAGAGGACTGGTCCAAGTGCTTTCCGAATCCTCTATCGAAGTCAGTCCGCCCTCGGGATCTAGTTTGTTCCAGTTAATAAGCAGGATCCGTTAACTGTGCTCCTAGCTCAGAAGCTTGCCCATCGCTCCATTCCACAGGCCTGGTATAAGGTCTGCCCTCTCCTAGTAGCGTACCAGAATATACCGCTATTGTTCCTAAAGGCAAGAGCAAGAGTAGGGTCCCATTATGCAAGAGAAAAATCTAATATAAAGTCTTGTACGAGACTGGTCCGCTCCCCTCTGACTGAGCTACGAAGTCTTCCATTCTTTCCTAAAGTGAGGACACCGCCCCGGTTATCGTTATCCGTATCGGTCTTTCCGGTCCCACTATGAAAATCTTAAAGCCTAAACGCCCTCGGGTTTCTTCTTAATTAATGGCAGGACTGTGCCCCGGGCTTCCCTCTCCTTGTATCTAGGTAGCTAGGTAGTTCTGAGCTAAGCTGAGCTCCGCAGTCGTGGATTCCTTCCGACTGGTCCCAGTTCTTCCCTCTGGAATATGAGCTATACTATGAGCTAAAAGCAGTTCGCCCTTCGGCCATGCATAAATATAAATAGAGTCATTCCTCTTAGGTATCTAGGCTGTGGGCAGCTCTCCTAGTATCTATTTATTATAAAGTAGGCTGCTCTGGAGCGTGCCCATCAGCGTTCAGTTCGCCCGATCTCTCTGCAGTTTTATCTGCTCTTTCCTTCGTATCTGAGCTGAGTAGCTAGCTTTCCTTTATGGTTGGCCCAAGAGTCTTCCCTAGGGATCTAGCTTGTTCAGGGCAACAAGGGCAGGTATACCTTTTATTTAGTGTGCTTGTAGCTCGATCTGCTTCCCCTTCCTCGATTGAAGACGAGAGGAAGGCCTGGTCTAAGGGCCGACCGCTCTTATCCTAGTAGCTCTGGATCGAGGGACCCAGTTCGCTCTTCCTGTGCGTGCATTTCTTTCCTAAAGTAAGGAGAAGTCCCCGTTTATGTTTATCCGGATCGGGTTTTCCCCGGTTTCCTATCTTGTCTGGCAGGAATTCCCCCCGGGGATGAAAGATTTGGTTAACTTTCCTTCCCTCCAAGTCACTAAGCAGTCTCCTTTAACAGCGCCCCTATTATCCCTATCAAGTATTTGAGTCAGTCTCCCCCAGCCAGGGGATCTAGTTTTTGTATTTCGCGTGATCCCATCAGTGTGCTTGTAGCGAAGCTTTGCCTTCCCTGGATCCTGTTCTAAGGGCATCTTTTAGTAGCTGCACATTTCGTGCAATAAATAGAAGTTCTTTGGGCCCATACTAGGTTCTTTTTGTTTGGTCCACAAATGGCCCTCCCTCCGAGTGACTTAGAATAGAAAGAGTAGGGGCATCTCTTTGTACACAAATGATTGTGTCGCGGCCTTCCCTCTCCTGTCTGGGAGGAAGCTTCCCCTTCCCACGAGATTGGGCTAAGTTCTTCCCCTCCTATTAGCTATTAGGAAGAGCTGCTATCCCCCGAGCAATAGAAGAAGAGGGGCTTCCCTAGTCCAATAATGGGAACTCTCAATAGAAGTAGGAGCATCATCAACAACCCATTTTGTAAGAGAATCGGTTTTGTACCGGATAAAAACCGGCGTACTATCTCCTAGAGGTAGGTGGCTTGCCCTTCCCTGGAGACCAAGGACGTGGGCCCAATTGATAGGCGTATGAATCATTATGGGCAGAGTAGAGATATGGTCAAGCATGCTAGGAGGGAGGCTCGGGTGAGGACGGTCAGGCTCAGACCAAGCCTGGTGGTTCGGGAAAGATCTGGCGGGGCAGATTGAAGGGGGGTGCCACACCTGGCACTTTTCAAAATCAAGCTGCCAGGCGTCGTAGGAATGGCAGTGATAACGGTACAAGCTGGGGGGAAAAATTGAGGTATCAACGTCCCTATCGTCATGGTAGGAAGTTAGCCGTTCGATCGGATTCCATCTGAATCTCTAAGGTATCTGGCAGATTTCGCGCCCCGAGACGGTTTAAAACCGTCCACTATGGAGTGGGATTCGTTTGAGGTCCCGCGATTCACAGTATCGCAGCTGCTCTCAAAGGAGACGATTTCGAATCTGCTCAACCGAAATAATCTAATAACTCGGGCGATGGCTCGGATTGCACTTCCAGTAACCTAGAGATCCGAAGGGGCCACCACGAAGTGAGTCACGTGATTTCTAGTTCCTTTTTGACTCCATCTATGGATGCTAGAGATAAAAGAGGATCTAGCAACTCCCCAAACCCTTTTCTTTTATCCAGTCAATCACCTTCTAGGGAGGAACCTGAGAGCAAGAAGGAGGGCTCAGACGTTAGGGATAATGAGGAAACTTCTCAGCCGTCCAAGGAAAAGAAAAGTGGCAAGCAAGGCTTTTTTTTTTGGTTCGAACGCTTCTACCCCGCTAAGTAAGGTATTCGGGAGATTGCTCTCAGACCTTGAGAAGGATTCGCGCCATAATCGACCTCAGCCACCACCGATATCTCTCTCAGACAGAGAACCCGGCGTCCTCCAATCAGGTGCGAAATCGGGGCTTCACCATTCATAGGAAGATTTTCTGGCCAACACTTGTTCGCCGCAAAGCCTCTTCTCATAAGGCTACGGACGGCCATAATCAGGTCGATTCGAGGTTGGACAAAGGGCATATAGACCCAATAGCAGAGATGGGGGACAAAGGTGTTGCTTTGGTCACTCAAGGGGGGGCCGAACCAATGCTTCATTCAGGCCACGTGGATCTGTGGGCCACCAGTGAGCAGCATGTTGCAGAGAACATGGTTGCCTCCTCTCTGAGTGCATGTTCTTACAGTGCTGCTGCCGAAGAAGGCATCCCCGCTTATTCTGAACTGTCGGGGGAGGACCTAGACGCATCAGTGTACTCAACTTGCAACAGTTCGGAGGTCACATTCTCTCCCCTTGGACTTACTGGGGCACACCATTACGATAACACCTTTGTGTCATTTCTTTGTGATCCTATGTCTTCGGATTCGACTTTTCGATGTCTTTCTTCTATCATTTCTTTCAGTCCAATTTCTCCTATTGTTTGTGTATTTTCCGGTTATCACGTTTGGATGCAGAAAAGATCTTTACAGATTAGTCTCGGTCTCACAATTCGGGACAGATGTAGATGAGCTCATGGGAGAGTCTTTAGTGGGTTGATAGCGACTGGTCCCACCTTACTAGGGTTTCATCTATCCAAATCATGGCCCAGGTGGGACTGATTCGACTTCTGAGGCCCAAACAATAACCCAACTGGCGGATATTCAGTCGGGCGGAGGGTATAGGCGTAGTGATTGGGGACATCCAGTAGTAGACGAAAGTGCTAGCACACCCTGGCAGGTGTACAGCAGGAATAGGGGCTGGGGGAGAGTTGGACAAGCCTGAGAGATGTATGGGAGAGAATCAGGTGAATAAATATCAAGTTGATGTCTTGGCGACAGGTTTAGCCGTAGGAATGTCTTGTGAGGGTCACGAAGTTGAAACCCTAGAACTCCTTCAATCCATAAACGATAGAAACAAGAGAATCGAGGTCGCCAAGGATGACGGTTTGTTGGTGGACATTCCCATTCATTATGTAGGAGATCAGGTGGAGGTGGATGTAGTAGCTGATGGGTCAGGCGGATTGGAGGAGCAAGCGGTTGAGGAGAGTGAGCATGAGTGCAGGGAGGTGAGAAAGGGTAAGAGATCCAGATGGAGGAAAACCCATAGCTATCGATGAATCTTAACATCTTATCATGGAATGAGAGAGGTTTGGGGACAAGGGATAGGAGATTTGTGGTAAAGAGTTTAGTCAAGAAGTGGGAGGCTTCCATTGTTATCCTTCAGGAAACCAAGCTTGACTCGTTTGACAGATCGATTGTCGCGGACCTATGGGGTAGTAGGGGGTATTGTGATTCTGTGGGAAAAAAAGATCATGGATGTCAAAGAGGTTCAATGAAAAATTGGAGAAAAAAGAGTACTTTTCTCTCTCTCATTCCTAAGAAAGGGTCTTTCTCTGTCACGATTAGATGTAGCTTTGTTGGGGAGGAAACTCAGTGGGTCGTTACAGGGGTGTACGGCCCAAATGATAGCGTGTTGAGGGATTGTCTCTGGGATGAGCTAGAGGACGTGGCTGGGTTGGATCTTCCTTGGTGTATTTGAGGGGATTTCAAC